GTAAAAAAATTGAAACCTCGAGCTCGGGGGCGGGGTTATCCAATAAAAAGAACCGCTTGCCATATAAGAATTGTGTTGAAAGATACATCTTGGTATGAGTATGACGAAAATAAAGAATATCTCTTATGCTTAAAAAAGATGAATGAAAAAAAAAAGAAGCACGAAGATATGACGGATTATTCTATGTATAATAGTGGGGGATTATGGGACAAAAAATAAATCCACTCGGTTTCAGACTTGGTACAACCCAAAGTCATCATTCTGTTTGGTTTGCACACTCAAAGAATTATTCCCTAGGTCTGCAAGAAGATCAAAAAATACGACATTGTATCAAAAATTATATACAAAAAAATATGAGAATATCCTATGGTGTCGAGGGAATTGCACGCATAGAAATTCGAAAAAGAATTGATCTGATTCAAGTCATAATCTATATGGGATTCCCTAAGTTATTACTAGACGGTGGAATCCGAAGAGTTGAAGAATTGCAGAGGAATATACAAAAAGAACTGAACTGTTTGAACCAAAAACTCAACATTACTGTGACAAGAATTCCAAGCCCTTATGGACAACCTAATATTCTCGGAGAATTTATAGCGGGGCAATTAAAGAATCGAGTTTCGTTTCGAAAAGCAATGAAAAAAGCAATAGAATTAACTGAACAGGCGGATACAAAAGGAATTCAAGTCCAAATTGCAGGACGCCTCGATGGAAAAGAAATAGCACGTGTCGAATGGATCAGAGAAGGTAGGGTTCCTCTACAAACCATTCGGGCTAAAATTGATTATTGTTTCTATACAGTCCGAACGATCTATGGGGTATTAGGCATAAAAATTTGGATATTTCTAGAGGATTAATAAGAATACGTTACTTGTCTTTCTTCTTTATGCGATATCCATTGCAAAAAAAAATAAAAAACAACAAACTCTTTGCTTTCAGTCTTTTTTTTATTTCTGAATTTTTTTTTTTTAATGACAATTCTTAATTTCTATAGGATTGCATAAAAAAATGATTAATGATTTTATAGAATTGCTATGCTTAGTGTGTGACTCGTTAGTTTTTTTGAGAAGATAGGATTAAAAAAAGGAACCGACCTTTACTATGAACTCATTACTATAGAACTAATAACCAACTCATCGCTTTGCATTATCTGGATACCAAAAAGCAGTCAAAATATGATATATTGATCATATACTTGTAGCAACTGCAAGATTTCTTGTATTGCATAGAAAAGAAAACCAATCGAATTGTGATAGAAAATAAAGTATACAGATAAAAGGAAGGTTGATAGAAAGCTAGAAAAAAAAATTGAATGATATATAATTCCAATATGTATGTAAGGTTTATGAGTCTTCTCAGAAAAACACAAATAAAATAAGGCAATGTAATAAAGCATTAATACGGATTGATCTAGTTATGGGCGAATCAGTTCGTTCATATAAAAATCAAAAATAATCAAGAGCCTCGAGCCAATAAAGACTGAGAAGATTGACTCAAGAAAAAATCTTCTGCGGGGGGGCTCCGTTGTAGAATTCAAACCTAACCATGAATTGAGAAGCAATGGGAACGAAAGAACCCACGAATACGGGGGATTCCATTGAAAAACGAATCTTAATAATTCATTGGGTGGGATGGCGAAACGAACCAGGAACCAATTCATTTATTCCCAAAAGGCATGAACGAATCCTACAGCTGAAATAGATTTGAAAAAGTCAATATTCGCCCGCGAAGTTTTTTAGTAGATTACTGCTATTCAATCTCATTCGATTCTTTTCTTTTTAATTTTGAATAAAAAATCAAAGCAAAAAGAAATAACAAAAACACATTCTTCATAAATCAAATTGATTTAAATGTTTCTAAATCCAAACAAGATATCAAAATTTCGAATTTAGAATAGATTAATTGAAATCTTAAAAAATCCAGGATTCAGTATATTTTACGAAAATTCGAAAATTGGAATCGTTTCATTCGCGAGGAGCCGGATGAGGAGAAACTCTCATGTCCGTTTCTGTAGTAGAGATGGTATTGAGAAAGAACCATCCACTATAACCCCAAAAGAACCAGATTTCGTAAACAACATAGAGGAAGAATGAAAGGGATATCTTCTCGAGGAAGCCGTATTTCTTTCGGTAAATATGCTCTTCAGGCACTTGAGCCCGCTTGGATTACATCTAGACAAATAGAAGCAGGTCGGCGGGCAATGACCCGAAATGTGCGCCGTGGTGGAAAAATCTGGGTATGTATATTTCCGGACAAACCTGTTACGTTAAGACCTACGGAAACACGTATGGGTTCAGGGAAGGGATCCCCCGAATATTGGGTAGCTGTCGTTAAACCAGGTAGAATACTTTATGAAATGGGTGAAGTTGGAGAAAATATAGCCAGAAAGGCTATTTCAATAGCGGCGTCCAAAATGCCTATACGAACTCAATTTATTATGTCAGGTTAGACAGGTAGACCGACGGAAAAAAGTCTTAGAGATAAAAAAACAATTGTGGGTTTCTTTTATTTTGAATTTGAACAAGAATATTTCTTTTTTTTTTACTTCGACTTTCTCTTTGCATTGAAAGAACAGATTCAAAACAAAAATGATATGATTCAAGCTCAAACCCATTTGAATGTCGCGGATAACAGCGGGGCTCGAAAATTGATGTGTATTCGAATCATAGGAGCTAGTAATCGCCAATATGCTCATATTGGCGACATTATTGTCGCTGTGATTACGGATGCATTACCAAACCCATCTCTAGAAAGATCAGAAGTGATCAGAGCTGTAATTGTTCGTACTTGTAAAGAACTTAAACGCAACAACGGCATGATAATACGATATGATGACAATGCAGCAGTTGTTATTGATCAAGAAGGAAATCCAAAAGGAACTCGAGTTTTCGGCGCGATTGCCCGAGAATTGAGACAGTTAAATTTCACTAAAATAATTTCATTATCACCTGAAGTATTATAGTATCACATCCGACTTAATAGAGTAGAGTCCTACTCGTCTACTTAGTTATTGAATGAAATAGATAAGTGAATCAAATTTTATCTGACGCGTATCTATTTATTTATTTCAAATATTTTCAAATTAAATAAAATAATTTGAAGTATTTTATTGTTTATATTATTTAATATTATTTAATAATATAATATTAAACATTTTTAAACATTCTTATTGTTATTGAGTTATTGAATATTTTTTTGTATTACATAAAAAGTAAAAAAAAAAGCATGTTGATTAGATCAAAAACGTGGAGGCAACAAAAATTAAAATTTATCATGGGTAGAGACACTATTGCTGACGTAATAACCTCTATACGAAATGCTGACATGAATAGAAAAGGGATGGTTCAAATAGAATCTACTAACATCACGGAAAACGTTGTAAAAATGCTTTTACGAGAGGGGTTTCTTGAAAACGTGAGAAAACATCAGGAAAACAACAAATATTTTTTGGTTGTAACCCTACGACATAGAAGGAATAGAAAAGGAATGTATCCAACTATTTTAAATTTAAAACGGATCAGTAGGCCTGGTCTACGAATCTATTCTAACTATCAACGAATTCCTAGAATTTTAGGCGGGATGGGAATTGTAATTCTTTCTACTTCTCAAGGGATAATGACAGACCGAGAGGCTCGACTGGAAGGAATTGGGGGAGAAATTTTGTGTTATATATGGTAATCCTTCTTATATCTGAATTGTCGCAAAAATAGAATTGACTATTTGTCAAAAGAAAAAAAAGACGTGTTAATTACTCTTAACATTATTTGATATTTCGAGAGGTTTTAACTAAAACGAAAAGAACAAAAAATGGATTCCTAATTCATAATAACAAGGATTCGAATGATTAGGTGCTTTTTTTTAACCATCAGCATTTCTTTGATGAGAATACAATTCGAGGTTGGGGTTTCAAATTTCAAGAAATTTATTTTCTTCCAATAAGTATACTCAGAATTCAGTTTAGGAATGACAACTATGAAAATAAGAGCCTCCGTTCGTAAAATTTGTGATAAATGTCGATTGATCCGTAGGAGAGGACGAATTATAGTAATTTGTTCCAATCCGAGACATAAACAAAGACAAGGATAATCTTTTGAAAATGGACTCTATAACATAAAGTAACCAATACAAAAATAGGATCTGTTTTGACATGAAATGGATATATCCATATACCTCGAATTTCTCGTTATAAGATGATAAAGTAAAGTATGGCAAAATCTATACGAAGAACTGGTTCACGGAGAAATGCCCGGATTGGGTCACGTAAGAATATACGCCGAATACCAAAGGGCGTTATTCATGTTCAAGCAAGTTTCAACAATACCATTGTGACTATTACAGATGTCCGAGGTCGGGTAATCTCTTGGGCCTCCGCCGGTACTTGTGGATTCAAAGGTACAAGAAGAGGGACTCCATTTGCTGCTCAAACCGCAGCAGGAAAGGCTATTCGTACAGTCATAGATCAAGGTATGCAACGAGCAGAAGTGATGATCAAAGGTCCCGGTCTCGGTAGGGATGCTGCATTACGAGCTATTCGAAGAAGTGGTATACCATTAAGTTTCGTACGTGATGTAACCCCTATGCCCCATAATGGATGTAGGCCCCCTAAGAAAAGACGTGTATAGAAATAAAAATGAAATAGATTTCAAGAGAAATAAACAATTCAATGATCTGATCAAATAATATTAATATGGTTCGAGAGAAAGTAAGAGTATCTACTCGGACACTACGGTGGAAGTGTGTTGAATCAAGAGCAGATAGTAAGCGTCTTTATTATGGACGCTTTATTCTGTCTCCACTTAAGAAAGGACAAGCCGATACAATAGGCATTGCAATACGAAGAGCTTTGCTGGGGGAAATAGAAGGAACATGCATCACCCGAGCAAAATTTGAAAAAATACCACATGAATATTCTACGATAGTGGGTATTCAAGAATCAGTACATGAGATTTTAATGAATTTGAAAGAAATTGTATTGCGAAGTAATCTGTATGGAACTAGCA